GAAAACCCTTTTCGCTCCGCTTAGCCTTATCTCCCTCTAGGGGTATTTTAGTGATAGGTTCTATAGGAACTGGACGATCCTATTTGGTCAAATACCTAGCGACAAACTCCCATGTTCCTTTCATTACGGTATTTCTGAACAAGTTCCTGGATAATCTTAGTGATAATATTGATGCTAGTGATGATATTGATGCTAGTGATGATATTGATGCTAGTGACGATATTGATGCTAGTGACGATATCGATCGTGACCTTCATACGGAGCTGGAACTGCTAACTATGGATATGATGTCGGAAAAAGACCGATTTTATATCACCCTTCAATTCGAATTAGCAAAAGCAATGTCTCCTTGCATAATATGGATTCCAAACATTCATGATCTGGATGTGAATGAGTCGAATTACTTCTCCCTCGGTCTGTTAGTGAACCATCTCTCCAGGGATTGTGAAAGGTGTTCCACTATAAATATTCTTGTTATTGCTTCGACTCATATTCCCCAAAAAGTGGATCCCGCTCTAATAGCTCCGAATAAATTAAATACGTGCATTAAGATACGAAGGCTTCTTATTCCACAACAACGAAAGCACTTTTTCACCCTTTCATATACTAGGGGATTTCTCTTGGAAAAGAAAATGTTCCATACTAATGGATTCGGGTCCATAACCATGGGTTCCAATGCACGAGATCTTGTAGCACTTACCAATGAGGCCCTGTCGATTAGTATTACACAGAAGAAATCAATTATAGACACTAATACAATTAGATCCGCTTTTCATAGACAAACTTGGGATTTGCGATCCCAGGTAAGATCGGTTCAGGATCATGGGATCCTTTTCTATCAGATAGGAAGGGCTGTAGCACAAAATGTACTTCTAAGTAATTGCCCCATAGATCCTATATCTATCTATATTAAGAAGAAATCATGTAACGAAGGGGATTCCTATTTGTACAAATGGTACTTCGAACTTGGAACTAGCATGAAGAAATTAACGATACTTCTTTATCTTTTGAGTTGTTCCGCCGGATCGGTCGCTCAAGATCTTTGGTCTCTACCCGGACCCGATGAAAAAAATGGGATAACTTCTTATGGACTCGTTGAGAATGATTCTGATTTAGTTCATGGCCTATTACAAGTAGAAGGCGCTCTGGTGGGATCCTCGCGGACAGAAAAAGATTGCAATCAGTTTGATAATGATCGAGTGACATTGTTTCTTCGGCCCGAACCAAGGAATCCCTTAGATATGATGCAAAACGGATCTTGTTCTATCCTTGATCCTAGATTTCTCGGGGAAGGGGCCCTCGATCCGCAACAGATAGAGGAGGATTTATTTAATCACATAGTTTGGGCTCCTAGAATATGGCATCCTTGGGGCATTCTATTTGATTGTATCGAAAGGCCCAATGAATTGGGATTTCCCTATTGGTCCAGGTCATTTCGGGGCAAGCGGATCCTTTATGATGAAGAGGATGAGCTTCAAGAGAATGATTCGGAGTTCTTGCAGAGTGGAACCATGCAGTACCAGACACGAGATAGATCTTCCAAAGACCAAGGCTTTTTTCGAATAAGCCAATTCATTTGGGACCCTGCAGATCCACTCTTTTTCCTATTCAAAGATCAGCCCTTTGTCTCTGTGTTTTCACATCGAGAATTATTTGCAGATGAAGAGATGTCAAAGGGGCTTCTTACTTCCCAAACAGATCCTCCTACATCTATATATAAACGCTGGTTTATCAAGAAGACGCAAGAAAAGCACTTTGAATTGTTGATTAATCGCCAGAGATGGTTTAGAACCACTAGTTCATTATCTAATGTATCTTTCCGTTCTAATACTCTATCCGAGAGTTATCAGTATTTATCAAATCTCTTCCTATCTAACGGAACGCTATTGGATCAAATGACAAAGACATTGTTGAGAAAAAGATGGCTTTTCCCGGATGAAATGAAAATTGGATTCATGGAACCTGTTACAAACAAATTAAAAAATTACAAACAAATTAAAAAATGAATATTAATCTAATTTTTTTTGGAGGTTTTATATGAAATTAAAATATCATATATATATCATATATGAAGTAATTAAAAATATTAAAAATCATAGCCCATTTTTTATGCCCATTTTTTATATGAAAAACCCTCTGAGTTCTAGTCTCAATACTAATGCTAATTCTTACTGTAATAGTTTTGAAAAAAAAAAAGGTGTATTAGTGTACTTTTTGGTATTCTTATTGGTAGTTCTATCCTTTTTTCTCCCCTTTCGTGGATTTAATACGAAATCGGGTTTCCGGAACAAATTATTACGAAATCTGCTTTTGAATCAAGCCCATGCAATGGACTTTGATCCAACGGAGCCCGGAAGGGGCTCACTGAATGGGGAAAGACCTGGTTTTCCCTTGTCGAAGCAAGGGGATATTAAGATAGGAGGAGAAGGTCTGCAAGCAGGACCCCCCAAGCCTCCTTGTAGAGGGGCTCGCTTACAAGTCTTACAAGTAAATTCTTTTA